TCAATCACGATATAAAATTTTATATTCTTTTTTCAACGACTCGTACTTATAATATATAAACAATAATAATAGATAGATTTGTTTTATTTAGCGTTACACAGCTAAGAAACCGGTCAACAATGATCCAACTAAAGGTAATAAGCCAAATTATAATTCAGGTGGTTCAGATAAGAATCCGGAATCTTACTTCGGTGTATAAACAGAAGTATTAGTGTTCAGGTGAGTTCACTACGCCTCAATTGAGGCGGAAAAAAACCTAAAGGTTTTTTCCTAGACGATTTTTCTATCGGACATGGATCTGACACGACCAGCCAGGGGGGTTTCCTACAAGAACTACCTTAATACAATTACCAGTCTGTACAGGTTCTAGCTAGGGGTTTAAGTCTGGATCCGGTAAGAAGCCGTTTAGCCGTTTGAGCGCTATTTTATATTTTAGTACGAGTCTCGGGCGAAATTCCACGTACTCGGCCGAGATTCCTGGTTGGGAATAACAGGCGGGTTCGTTTAACTTTGACACGGACCGAAAGGGTATAAAATTATATTAACAGAGAGCCAACCCTATAAGTTTAAGTTATATGTCGAGGAAATGTGCTCTCTGTGGACTCAATGATAGATATAGAAGTTATAGACCCCGTCCTACGATCAGTTCAGGAGCGTTCCTGGTAATATGACTGGTGGACGTATTTAAGACTCGCAAGTGCCTACCCTATGTAATATTTACCTTAACTAAAATATAAATCTGCGAATCTGGATCGGTGAAGAGGGTCTAGACCAAGATGTATCCCCCTACTTCTAGCCGGTAATGTCCGATTTTTTCCGCCATCTTAGTCTAGACGTAGGAGTAGATATTATAGTAACCTGGCTGTTGGTCGCAACCCACTTTAGGTTTGTTCTTTAGTCGTATCCATAGGTGTACTTTACCTGGATTTATATTTGAATTTTGTACGAGGAATTTCGCCTTTTCAAATCCGCGCGATGACGTGTCCGATTTTTTCCGCCTCGGCCGACATTCTGGAGTAACTTTACACGGACCGAAAGGGTATAAAATTATATTAACAGAGAGCCAAAACCCTATAAGTTTAAGTTATATGTATGTATTTAGGTGCCATGATAGTTATTATTCGTACGTGATATCGCTATTATTATTAGTGTTCCTGGTAATATGACTGGTGGCTCTTTATACCGTCTCGCCTAATGTTCTATGTAAATGCCGACCCCGCCCGAAATATATATTCTCTAGTCCGGTAAGAAGGCGGAAAAAAACCTAAAGGTTTTTTTCCTAGACGATTTTTTCAAAGAAAAAATCGGACTAGGGTGTACTTTACCTCGGCTCTGTATGTACGAGTCGGCCGAGATTCCCGGGTAAGGAGAGTGGGTCGCTTTAGGTGGCTTAACTGTCTTAACTGTCTTACCTAGAGTATTAATAATTATAGAAAAAAGATCGTTTCCTTTATTTAATATAAAGAATACGATTATCTCGCGTCAAATTAGGTAATAGGTATCTGTGACTTAATAAATTTATCTAGCCTTATTTGTAGTTTGTCTTAAACGTAACAATCCACAAGGGCCATGAAAGAAAGGCCTTCCATCTTTGTATGGCAGCAGTGCGTAAAATTTGTCAATACGTGAAAGCGTGAACATGATGTTTATTAAAGTATATATTTGACATAATTGTTAAAGTTCCGGCCAATTCCGTGCCAGCAGCCGCGGTAAGACGGAAGGAGCAAGCTTATTACGCAAGGAATAGGTTTAATCGAGTGTAGGTGTAATAGTCATATAAGTGTAGCATAATTTAGTGTGTAACAGTAAAATGTTTGAAAATACTAAGGAATGTCAATGGTGTAGACAGCTTATCTTAACAAGACTTAAAATTGAAACTCGGAAGTTCAGGTAGCAAACCGGATTAGAGACCCGCAGTAGTCTGGACCGTCAAAATGATGATTAAATAAATAATCATATACCTGGTGATACGTTCTCAAGAATTGTAATCATAGAAATTGGCAGCCATAGATATACGCTGTGGATCATATAGGTCCAGCTTTTATAATATTAAAAGACTCGTACTTAACGCTATATGCTGAAAACGCCTTTAATAATTAGGCTCATCAGCAGATTATCAGTATTCTCAGAGACTAAACGCGTTACAATCAGACTAAGATTGAAGATATAGTCCGATTCTTATTAATTAGAATATGAATTGCATGCGGTTTAATAGGAAGCAACGCCTAGAACCTTACCATTCTTTAAATAATTATAAACCCTTATAGGCATTATAAATAGAGATGTGTTTAATAAATAATTTAGCTAGTCAACCTTTTCGTACTACACAGGTTGCTATAACTTTATACAATACTAAATTCTCATTTAAAGACTTGTTGGGTATAGAACGTGAAGCTGTTAGCATTATGTCTATTGAAGAGTTAAACTCTAATATAGAACAGTTAAATTACCCAGGTATTTATGCTATATATTGTAAGGTTGATGGTAAATTTTACATAGGTGGGGCAACTGTATTAAAAGATAGACTTTATAGTCATCTCTGTGGTTTTCTTTCAATGCCTAACAACCGTGTAAAACCCTCCTCTAACACACACCTACAAAAAGCGTTAGAAATTTATGGTCCAGCCAATTTTCAGGTAATCATTTTACATAAATTCTTGTACGAGTCGCCCTCGACGAGTCTCGGGCGACACGTACTCGCCTGCGCGCGAGGACGTGTCCGATTTTTTCTTTGAAAAAATCGTCTAGGAAAAAAACCTTTAGGTTTTTTTCCGCCTCGGCCGACCTGGATTGGATTATATTGGATCTCTTTTAGGTGTGTTCGAGGAATGGTATTTTTGTAATGTTGATAGCATTAGATTATATAACGTACAGCTTTTTTCTGGCTTTTTACGTAAAACCAAAAAACAGGACATTAGTTATATTAATGGTAAGTTTATACCAAAGCCGATCCCTGTTAAAATTGTGGACTTAACCAGTCCTGATTTTATAAGTTATAAAGAATATAATTCCATATATCAAGCTTATAATGCTTTACAAATTACTAAATATAAGTTTGATAAATTGCGTAAAGTACGAGTCGCCCTCGACGAGTCTCGGGCGACACGTACTCGCCTCCGCGCGAGGACGTGCTCGGCCGACAGCTAACAATAAACCATTTATAATGGATAATCGTTGGTTAGTTATTGTTGGGGCGTAGTTTTAGGTATAGGTATGGGGGGAATGATTTTAGAATATAGTTTTATAGCTTTATTAGCTTTTTTAAGCATTTTAGTCAGTCAAACTAAGAATGTCTTTATGTCTTTAATGTATAGTATTTTATTATATATTAATTCTTTTGTAGTATTATTATCTTTAGGTTTTGAGTTTTTAGCTATTATTAACGTTCTTGTATATGTTGGTGCATTAGCTGTATTATTCTTATTTGTTATCATGTTATTAGAAATACCTTCAACTGAATTACGCGCTTATTATAGAGGTTATAGTGTATTAGCCATGTTAGGTTTTCTATCTGTACGTTTGTTTAGTGTCAATAACAGTCATACTATATTTACCTTTATACCAACCTTAGAATCTATTAGTAATGTAGGTTACGCATTTTATATTGTTTATGCCGATGTATTAGTGCTTAATAGTTTAATTTTAACCATCGCTTTATTTGGTGCTCTTGTTTTAGCACATAATCAATCTAGTTAGTTATCATCTTATCATACCGGTCGAGACTCGTACTATAATTATAAATAGTGATGTTTTGTTTGGTTCTTTTATCTTTATTATTAAGTTTTTTTATTAATGGCTCATTTATAGGACGTTATATAGGTCATCGAGGCTCAATGATAGTGAGTATTTCTTTATGCTTTGTTAGTTTAGTTACAAGTTGTTTTATTTGGTACGAAGTTATCTTTGGTAGTTGTGAAGCTTATATTAATCTTTTTGGTACTTGGATTAGTATTGGTACTATGAATATTAACTGGGATGTTTATTATGATAGTCTCTCAGTACATATGTTATTAACAGTATCAGTTGTAAGCTTTGCTGTGCATTGTTATTCTATGGTTTACATGAAAGCCGATCCACATTTAAATCTCTTTATTAGTTACTTATCTTTATTTACTTTCTTTATGGTTGTATTAATAAGTGCTAATAATATGCTTGGTATGTTTATTGGATTTGAAGGTATTGGTATATGTTCTTATTTATTAATTGGTTATTGGAGTCATCGTTTAGCAGCTTCAAAGAGTGCATTAAAAGCTATTGTAGTTAATAGAATTAGTGATGGTTTATTATTATGGAGTATTATATGGTTATGGTGGTATACTGGTTCATTAGAATATGATTTAATTCTATTAAACGATAGTAATAATATATCCAGCTTTATTAGCATTACCTTACTATTAGGTTGTATGGCTAAATTATATATGGATTTGGCCAATATGCAATTACATCATATTTGCATAGTCAATAATAAATATAAATATAAATTGGCGATATTGGTTAAAACGGTTAATAACAGTTAATAACAAAAAAATATAATTTAACAATGACTTCGTAAAGACCGTCAACTTTTAATTTAAAGTTGCTACAGACTACAGCCAATAGGTATTTTTAAAAATGCTTAATGTATAGTCGGGATTATTTGTAAAAATAAGAATAACTGAAATCCGTTCAAATTATATTTCATGTGTGGTTAGCTGATTCTATGGAAGGTCCAACCCCAGTCTCTGCTTTAATTCACGCGGCCACATTGGTAACTGCCGGTATTTATGTAATGGTACGTTTAAGTATTTTTGATAATACATTAGTCTTATTAGTAGGTTCTTTAACAGCTATTATGGGTGGTGTCTTTGGTATATTCCAAAATGACTTAAAACGTGTTATTGCATTTAGTACTTGCAGCCAATTAGGGTATATTGACTGACCCCAATTTTATCCTGTGATAGTACGAGTCGCCCGACTTTAAATTATATTACCATATGCCCTGTCTTTGTTTAATATTAAGACTATTAAATCTTGCCGTATGCTGAAAGTTCCTTATTAATAATATTTTAATAATCAGCAAGAAACCGTACGATGGGTCTTCAGAGATTATACGCAAGACACCTGTAACTATGAGGTTTTATGGGTGAAGGTTTAATCCGACTTTATATTAAAATATAATCGATATGATGGTAAGCGTAGGTTTAGGTGAGTTTGGGGTAGAAGCTTCTATGAGTCATTTAATGACACACGCCTCCTTTAAAGCTGGTTTATTTTTAGCTGCTGGGGTTGTTATAACTTCAAGCGGTTCTTATCAACATATGGGACGTTATGGTGGTTTAACTGGTTCTCATTGTACATTATTTGGTTATTTAACCTTATTATTATGTGGTTTAAGTTTAATGGGTTTACCAGAAACCTCAGGGTTTTATTCTAAAGAAACTATCATTAATTTAAGTTATGTATCTTTTCATCCTTTTGCTGAATACGCTCATACATTATTATTATTAGCTGCTTTTGTAACATGTACCTATACTATTAAATTATTTGTACAATCATTTTTTTATGATTTTAGCGGTCTTGATTTTAATATATCACCAGCTTCTAAACCTAAGTCTATTTTATTAAGTGTAGCTTTCTCAGTTCTATTATTAGATATTGTAGCTAAGATTTGGATTGGTACTTCATTATTATCAGGTATATTATTCTTTGTACCATGGTTAGTTAAAACTTTACCTGTTGGCTTAATAATAGCAGGTTTTTTAACTGCAACCACAGCAGTCACTAGTAAAAGTTTTAGTATTATTCGTTTTAATGCCACACGTTGGGGCTTTGATCAATTATATGCTCGTACTATTATATGGGCTGTTTTAGATTGGGGTCGTATCACTTGGACAGCAGGTGATAAAGGTCTTTTTGCAGTGAACAATCAAAAAGTTCGCTTTTAATTCTAATTATTAGTTTTTATATACACAAACCGGAATTGAATCTTATGAGTACGCATGCGACCCTAGGTAAAATATATATTTCAATCTATACATACCGGCCGAGGCGGAAAAAAACCTAAAGGTTTTTTTCCTAGACGATTTTTTCAAAGAAAAAATCGGACACGTACTCGCGCGGAGGCTCGCATGCGTATTTAAATGGGTGTCATATTGTAGGCTTAGTCGTAACCACAGTTTACTTTATTATTTGTGTTATAACGGACTATTATTTTTATATACGCTAATATATAATATTCGTAGTACGGTTTGTTTCTCATATCTTATTTTAGTAGTATTAGTCCCGTTTATAATCGGATTTAGGTGATGTTATTTAATTTCTTTAATTTCTTTAAATCAATTATGTCACGTTTACGTTTGTTATTTAGCGTAAGTCATAAAGATATTGGTAATTTAAACTTAAGAAAATTTGTTGTTTTATTCGCTTTTTCTTTATGTATGGGGCTTTTATTACAACAAGTATTAGGAGTAAAGTTCTTTTATTTCATTTTGGCGGAAAAAAACCTAAAGGTTTTTTTCCTGGACGATTTTTCGATAAGAAAAATCGGACTTTTATTCTTTACTTTTAATCTTCTACTGATTTTCTGGGAACCCCTTCTCTTCCTCTTTTATTTTATCATTCTTTTTATAATGGATTGGGTCATTCTTATAATTAGTTTGTTATTTTATTTGAGTTTTTTTATAATTGGATCGGTTATCCTAAGTTGCATTTCAGGCTTTATAAATACAGGTAAATTAATAATGTCACATTGGCCCACTATTATAATCATCTTATATTTTATTAGTTTATTATGTTTACCTGTATTATATTACTTTTTAGTTGATTCAGCCTATTCAGAGTATTCAATTACCAGTTTTAAGAGCTACAATTACTTATTAATAATATAGAGTTTTATTATGTAGAGGAATTTATATTTCGGTCATAATCCGGAATTTATGTTAGTCTGGTTGGGGGGCTTGGCTTATAGGTAATATGTTTATGATATTATTATTTATTTCTTGTGTTTTTTTCCTAGACGATTTTTCTATCGGACACCCTCAAGTTTATTCAAAATGTAGAAAGTTATCTGAACTTAGCCTAGGGGAGAGATTTATATATATTATTTCAGTATGAATTCTACGATAGTCTTCGTACTGGACTTTAAATTCCGGGTGGTCTATATGAACAAGCTCTTAAATTTGGGAAATGGATGAGGACACCAGCTTTATGATTTAGACAAACCCATCCTCAGTTACGTGTAAATCCAGCCTCATGGACATAGAGGACATTATAAGTATTAGTGAGAGTTCAGGCGAGTTTAAGTTCAGCCCTCTTCCGGAATTTTAACTGATTTAAGAGAAGATTGTACAGAAGGCTATTGAACTAGTCTATTTATAACTTCTCGTCGGCCGAGTACGTCCTCGCGCGCAGGCGACTCGTACAAAAAGTAGAATTCTTGAGGATATCCGCAAATGCTTTGACCTTCATGATGTTCTCTTAAATATGATAGGTAAGGACAAAATATAAATCCGCTTTAGAAACGGGTAAAGCCTCTTGATAACAGTCATGCCTAATATATATATTCTGGGAGCATGGTTAACCTTACCTAGAGTAAATATATATTTTAATACATACTGCGGGCCGGGTAAGGAGGGTGTAAAGAGACTCCTGGTTAGGTGCTCATATTAACTTATCCATGAGGCGAAATATAAATCGAAAGGGTATTAATTTATATATAGATAGGCGCTTAGCTTAGTCAGGCCTAAAGCACTGGTCTCATAAGCCAGCTATCGTGGGTTCGAATCCGACAGCGCCTACTAAATAGAAGAAAGAACGTACCCTCCGACACAGGTGAATTAGAGTTATGTTCTAAGGCTTAATAGAAATAACCAGGTTGAAGGAACTCGGCAAAATGCTTACGTGCTTATCGACAAGTAAGGACTATAAATGTTAAAATCTAATTGAAGGCAACGACTGTTTAATAAAAACACAAGACTCTGCTTAATGAAAAACGTATGTAAAGAGTCTGACATCTGCCCATTGACTAACGTAAACGGCTGCTGTAACTATAACGGTACTAATCAAAAATATAAATCCACATAACAAAGTCTACCTTATGTGCCGTGTTTAAAGATAACTATATGCTAGAAAATCTTAAAAAGATAACTAGCAAGAAATATAATAATATAATCTTCAGAGACTTTACGTTATCCTGTTTATAAGACGTTTGCGAAGGCGCATACATAAAATAAAGTCCAGTCTACGTGTAAATGATAGAGTTATAATGACTAAGGTAGCAAAATCCATTGACATTTAATTGATGTCGCGCATGAATGATGTAACGATTGTCTTGCTGTCTCCAACCTGGGCTCTGTGAAATTGAATTGCCCGTGCAGATGCGGGAAACGTGTTAGAGGGACGATAAGACCCCGAGCACCTTGCACATGATGGTAAAACTAATAAACAAATACTTGTGGGAGTATTAATAATTATAATAATTATAAAGAAGAGATTATTTTACTTAAATGTGTTAATTACTCCCGCACCGCTTTTAGCCTTACGTAACTGTACATTCAATACATTCAATAAGACTTATTCCAACTAGCCTTCTCACTTATTTGAGTACGAGTCCACGTACTCGCCTTTAAAAGACTAGTCCGAAAGAGCAGATTTATATTTTAAATTAACCCTTTTAAAGCCCTACTCCTTCTCAATTCTTTATACAGCTAAGGCAATCAACCCAACTATTCCAATGGCGGAAAAAAACCTAAAGCCTAGTCGGGAATTTCAAGTAGTAGACCTCGTATAAGGCAATACCACACTAGTCCAATATTAATAGGCGGAAAAAATCGGACAACCAATAGATGTAGGACGACCCCGCCCGTGTATGAATAATGTGTACTTATTAATACATGTTTATATATCCGCTTTCTGTCTCTGTATCGATGGGCCACTCTTAGCTTTACTCTACATCTAATTGTAATGTAGACGTTAAATATGATTTTAATTTTCACATATAATACTCCCCCATACTTAAACTTTGGTGAATAGTTAGCTATAGTACGTAACTCAACTGATGGCATCAATATTAATACTGTACATTCATTCAGACTATGGCAGGTTTCCCAGGGGTTATATGATAAACGTAACTTAGCATAGGCTCCATTGTAATACCAACCTTAAAAACCTATCCTCTACTAACTTATTCCAACTAGCCTTCTATAAGGTAGCTTACCACAATTATATAAGGCCGAACATAGTGGTGATTTTGGATAATTGGGTTTATAGAGGCAGAGGGCTCTTTTCACATCAATAGCAATAATGGTTTTTACTACCGGCCGAGCACGTACTCGCGCGCAGGCTCGTACGTGTCGCCCGAGACTCGTCGAGGGCGACTCGTACCATGAGTTTAGTATTAATCAAACCTTGGACACTCATTTACTATATTTGATGGCTGGGCTAACTCCGCTAAGTCTAGTCAACTTGATTAAAACGTAAAAGGGGCGTAAGGCGGGTTGGGTTATTTTAGGTACAAACAGCGCACAACTAATACAATAGGGGGGGGGATGATTTTATTAACAATTATAACAATTACTGTACCTATTTTATTAGTTGTCGCTTTTACTACCCTATTTGAGCGCCAGGTAATGGCATCGATGCAGAGACGTATGGGTCCTCAAACTTCAGGTATAGGTGGTTTACTTCAACCATTCTATGATGGTCTTAAGCTTGGGGTTAAGGAACCTATTCTACCTGAATTATCTGCTTCAGGTGCTTTTAGTACTGCTCCAATGATAGCTTTTATACTAAGTCAAGTTTCTTTAAGTATTATTTTTATTAGCGATAGTTCTTATCAAGGTATTATTTTAATGGCTTTAAGCTCTTTAGCTGTATATGGTGTGTTATTAGCAGGTTGGGCTTCTAATAGTAAGTATGCTTTCCTTGGGGCATTACGCTCTGTAGCTTTAATGGTTTCTTATGAATTAGGTTTTGGTGCTGTATTATTAAGTATTTGTTTATTTTTAACTGATAGTACTGGTATGAAAAGCTTAAACTTTGCTGATGCATCACCTTTTGTACAAACCGCTCTATTACCATTATTATTAGTATTCTTAATTTGTATTTTAGCTGAATCTAAACGTATTCCTTTTGATCTTCCAGAAGCTATTACATTTGGCTTCTTTAAATAAAATTTCGCTATATGCTGGAAAAGTCTTATATTTAACTATAAGGATTATCAGCAGAAAACTTTCGTATAGGGTTCTCAGAGACTAAACGCGTTACAATCCTGTATAAACAATTGATGATATAGTCCATACTTTTATTAAAATAGAAGCATAATAGAAGTATGTACGTATTCTTCAGCTTTAATCTCACTCAGTATTAGAAAAAATCCGAGTTGGCGGAGATGGACAGATTATATATAAATACTTCTATTTGTGTAGGAAGCCGAGCTTGTTGCGGGGTTCAATGTAGAATATAGCTCATTAGGTTTTGCTTTATTCTTTATTGCTGAATATGCTAATCTAGCTATTTTATCAGCTATTGCATCTATTTATTTTCTAGGTGGTTTTAGTGCTTTAAAGATTATTACTTTATTATTTGGTTTTGTTTGGGTTAGAGGTACTTTACCAAGATATCGTGCTGACTCTTTCATGCGCACCGGTTGGAAAGCATTATTACCTTTTAGTCTTGCATTATTTAGTTTCTATGCAAGTTTTGACCTAATATTTTAAAGTTGTACCCTAGACATCTATATATTTTCTCGGGATGATTTTAGATTTATTATTACAACCAAACACTACAATTGTAACATTATTATTAACCTTTGCTTTTCTTTGTTTTGTATTACTTTTTATCCCTATTTATAATTATAGTATGTTCCGTATTTTAAGTTTAGCTGTAGCTTTTGTGCCTTTAGGTTGGTCTTTATACCTATGGATCCTATATAATGGTTCAGGCCCAACCTTTCAATGCATATGTCATATTCCTATGATTCATCTCACATTTGGGATTGACGCAGCTGGTTTATCTTTAGTTATCTTAACAAGTGCTATATTTCCTTTATGTATTATGTTAATGCGTACAATATCCGGTATATTAACTTTCCTATTACTTGAATTAGTTATTTTAGGTTCACTCCTTGTATTAGACTTACTAGGATTTTACCTACTCTTTGAAGCTTCTTTAATTCTATTATACTTATTAATCGCACGTCCAGAAAGATTAACCGGTACTCAATATGTTAAACATTCAGTCGGTGACTATTCTACTATGGATGCCGCATATAAGATTACATTATATACTATGGTTGGTAGTTTACTATTTTTACCAGTAATATTTATTTTATATGCTAATTATGGTAGTACTAACTTATTAATTCTTACTTGTAGCGATAATCCTATGTTAAGTGTTGATAAACAACTAATACTAGGTTGGGGGTTATTAGCTGTATTTGCAGTTAAAATTCCTTTAATTCCATTGGCAGTATGGTTACCTCATGCTCACGTCGCAGCACCGACAGCAGGTAGTGTATTATTAGCAGGTGTTTTATTAAAATTAGGGGGTATAGGGATTATACGTTATTTAATACCTATCTTTCCTGTTTTTGTAGTTAAAATCTTTCCTTTTATTGCAGTTATGTGTTTAATTAGTTTCTTATTTAGTACTTTAACTACATTAAGACAGATTGATTTAAAGAAGATTGTAGCATATTCCTCTATTGCTCACATGTCTCTTGTTACTTTAGCTATCTTTAGTTTATCAGAACACTCGGTTGCTTCTTCTACTTTTATGATGGTAGCTCACGGTTTAGTTTCACCAGCATTATTCTTATTAGTAGGTTTCTTATATGAACGTAGTCATACTAAATATCTACCTTATTTAACTGGTTTAGGTTCTCATATGCCTATATATGCATCCTTATTCTTTATTTTAACTTTAGCTAACTTAAGTTTCCCATTATTCCCTAATTTTATAGCTGAAGTATTATGTTTAGTATCTTTATTTGCTGTTCATTCTTTATATGCTTATATCTTCTGTATTTCACAGGTATTAGGTGCAGTGTACGGATTTTGGACTTTTAATCGTGTCATGCATGGTTATAATTCTAATACTTTCACGGTTAAAACCTCAGTTGTTGACTTATCCCGTAGAGAAGTTTCTCTTATTTTACCATTATTAATTGGTATCTTCTGGTTAGGTTTAAAACCTATGGCTTAAATTATTATAACGACTATCGGCCGAGGCGGAAAAAAACCTAAAGGTTTTTTTCCTAGACGATTTTTTCAAAGAAAAAATCGGACACGTCCTCGCGCGCAGGCTCGTACGTGTCGTACAATTAAAAATCTCGGATTATCCTACTCGGCCGAAAGGGTATTAATTTCTATAAGATTAGGCGGATTGTAAAGGCTCGTACTATAGGTTATTAAAAAGATGTTATTTAACGTAAATTTCTTAAACTTTAAATCATTTATGTATCGTTGGTTATTTAGCGTAAGTCATAAAGATATTGGGATTTTATACTTATCTTTTGCTTTATTCGCTGGTTTAGTAGGTACTAGCTTATCTATGTTTATTCGTTTAGAATTAGGCTTACCAGGCAGAGGATTATTAGATGGGGCTGGACAACTTTATAACGTAATTATTACCGCTCATGGTATTGACCAAGATGAACTATCACCATTGTCTCTTTTATATAATAGCGGTCCCTCTGGACCTTCACGTAAATAGGAGATTTCCGGGGTAATATATTGCATTACGGTCCGGACAGGTTCCTTCAAAATATCGCAATGATAGCGTTCCATTAATATTGTGGCTGCTTATAGATACCTGAATTATTTACGCTGGTTAAAGGTGCATAATATTATGCTTAAGAGAGAACATCTAAGATTCCTCTCGAAGAGCTTAAACGCTGTAGGGCGGGGCCGATTAAGATGGATTTTAATACCAATCTTTTCGGCCGAGACTCGGAATTTCGAGGGTGACTCGTACACCTAAAAGTCGGCCAAGACTCGTACATAATTTAGATGGTGAGGTTCTTTAAACATTTAAATGCCGGCTTATTTTAATAAGTCTTTTATGGCTTAATGCTGAAAGTAGTAACTCTTATAGATATAGTGCTCTTATAAGGTTTAGCGTCCAACTTTTTACTGTAGCCGTAGGTAATAAGGTAATAAGGTATACTATTAGATTTTCCGCCACCTATTCTATAAAAGAATATCAGCAGGAACCTTAGTATAGGGTTCTTCAGAGACTACACGCCATACGTTTTATCTAAGAACGAAGATATAGTCCAATATGCTACTATTGAAGTGGCAATATATTGATTATTATGTTATTATTTATGGTTATGCCAGCTTTATTTGGTGGATTTGGTAACTGGCTAGTCCCAATTATGATTGGTGCTCCAGACGTAGCCTTTCCAAGATTAAATAATATTAGTTTTTGGTTAAATCCACCTGCTTTCTTCCTATTAATCCTTTCCACTTTAGTTGAACAAGGTGCCGGTTTAGGCTGGACTGCTTTTTATATGGGTAAACAGTCTTAAAATACAATTATATGCAGAAAACTCCTTTTAACAACGCGCGTACGATAGGACAATCTGCATGTTAAATCTTGTATATATACATTATTAATCATCAGAGACTATACGTTGTACAGACCTATTTAAGAGTAAATCTGAAAACATAGTCCAAACTATAAGGTAATTTATAGTACGAGTCGCCCTCGACGAGTCTCGGTCGACACGTACGAGCCTGCGCGCGAGTACGTGCTCGGCCGGTATTAGTTACCCACCATTATCAATTCAACATAGTGGTGCTGCCGTAGATTTAGCTATTTTAAGTTTACATTTAAATGGTATGTCTTCAATTTTAGGTAGTATTAATCTTTTAGTAACAGTAGCAGGTATGCGTGGTACAGGAATGAAAGCTAACCAAATTCCATTATTTGTTTGGAGTATTGTATTTACCGCCATTCTTGTTATTTTATCTGTACCTGTATTAGCTGCTGCTTTAGTTATGTTATTAACTGATCGTAACTTAAACACAGCTTATTTCTGTGAATCTGGTGATTTAGTATTATATCAACACCTTTTCTGGTTCTTTGGTCATCCTTATTAGGTGATTATATATAATAAAAAATATATAATAAATTAGGATAAATTCAAGGATATTATAAATTTATAGACACCTTATAAAAACTTGAAGCTAATAAGTTCAACGATTAATTATCCTAACAAGTACTTATATTATTTTATTTTAATTGTACTTGATGACATAATCTGATCTTAAGAGTAATTTTAAGATTAACATAAATGCCGGAAGTCTATATTCTAATTTTACCAGCTTTTGGTATTGTTAGTCATGTAGTCAGTTTCTTTAGTCAAAAACCAGTATTTGGTGTTACAGGCATGATCGCAGCTATGGGTGCTATTACTACTTTAGGTTTCATTGTGTGGGCCCATCACATGTTCACTGTCGGTCTAGACTTAGATACCATCGCATATTTCACCTCAGCCACAATGATTATTGCAGTTCCTACTGGTATGAAGATTTTTAGTTGGTTAGCTACCATTTACTCTGGTCGTACTTGGTTTGCTACTCCAATGTTATTTGCCTTAGGTTTTATTGCTTTATTCACTATTGGTGGTGTAACCGGGGTTGTTTTAGCTAACGCTGGTGTAGACTTATTAGTACATGATACCTACTACAATATATCATTTGCTACCTTATTTATATTTATATCTAATTTAGCAAATGATACTGAATGTGTCAGTTGTTTACAATAACGGGAAAGACCTTATAAAAGTAAATCCCGTGGTAATGTTTAGCATATTGTTATATTAATATATTAAGCAGCACCGTAGAGACTATAAGTAACAGTTTTGACGGTGTTGACCGACTAAAACAAGATATAGTCCAATCCCTATTGATAAATAAGGTATTATTGACCTATTATGTAGTTGCTCACTTGGGGCCTGATCAATAAATATAAATTAAATAAATTATGGTGATCAGAATTTTGGTTTAATGCTGGAAGTTGTATATTTGTAATTAACCAACCAGCAGGGTAAGTGGAATTGATTTAAGGTTAGTACGAGTCGCCCTCGACGAGTACGTGCTCGGCCGGTAAGATTCCAAATCCTCAGAGACTGAAAGCCAAAAGAACAAATGGAATCAAAATATAAATCCGATTGTTCTAAGTTACAGTCCAAAGGGTTTATTAGCCTTTTGCACTTTCATTACGTATTATCTATGGGGGCTGTATTTGGTATCTTTGCTGGTTTATACTTCTGGTTAAGCTTAATGACTGGTTTAAGTTACAATGAAGCTCGTGGACACTTACACTTCTACTTATTATTCATTGGTGTAAATTTAACCTTATATAAAAGGGTAGATATTGTATCTATTACATATCTTTATTTAGCAATATGCTAGGACATTATTATAAAAAAATCCGATAATAATCAGCAGGAAATGTATAATGTATAAGTACACGTCCTCAACGACTATACGCTAAACGTTTAAATAACGGTAATATAGTCTGAACTATAAAGCAATTAATAGTTAATATTCTTGTTTTTCCAATGCATATGTTAGGTCTCAAGGCCTTTTTAGTAAAATATCACTATTATATAATCCGACTGTATGCTGGAAATTCATCTAATCATTTATTTTGATGGATAATCAGCAGGAAAGATTCCACTATATCTTATTTTATATTTTAGTGGATCCTCAGAGACTATACGTCGAATAATTTAATGTCTAATTAATTGAGTAAAGGGCTCCGAATTACATTGTCATATAAAGACATTAGGTTAAAAAAGATAGTCCTTACTAAAAATATTATATAGTAATCTATTATTTAGCCAAGCGGTACACGTTGTATGAGACTCATACCTATTATTTATTTATCTAGTACGAGCCTGCGCGCGAGTACGTGCTCGGCCGGCCGGTATTTATCTTTATGTTTATGGTATATTCTATTATTATAAGCGTTCCTTACGGTAAAGAATATAGCAGTTTAAACAATAAACAAAATCTAAAATCTCAAGTTGAGTCTTCTTTACTAAACATATATAATTTAGATAAACAACCAGAATACGTATTAACTTATTTTTTCTTTACGTGCTCGGCCGACTAGAGCTGTAATAGTAATAGATACTGGTTAGCAGCCAAATTAAAAAACAACCCACTTTACTTAATGGGGATAGAAGTAATATTAGTAAAGCGATTCAAAGTCTTTATAAAAATAATTGGCGTATAATATACTATGTAATACTTTTTTAGTAGCTTGCAGGTGCACCACGAAGAGTATTTGATCATCCAGATAGTTTTGCTGGTTGGAATGCTTTAGCTAGTTACGGTTCTATTATTTCTTTCTTATCTGTATTATTATTAGCTGGTCCAATTAGTTTAGTACCACAACACAAAGATACCGTAACACCATCTGCTTCTTCAAGTTTAGAATGGTTATTACCAGCAACTCCTGCTAATCATACATTTAATCAATTACCAGTTTTAAGAGCTACAATTACTTATTAATATTATAGGGTTTTTAGACCATTAGTACGAGTCTCGGGCAACACGTGCTCGGCCGGAAAGATGTTTTGGTATTCTTTAATTGAATTAGACTTTTTAATAAGTTTAATTATTGTAATAGTATATGGATTATATAGTTTAAGATGTAAAAATATCCATTTAACTGATGTTTACTTTATTAGTCGTATATTACCGATAACCTTTATAATTGGATTTTACATAGAAAGTTGTAATACAGAGATTTACCCATCTATAGATTTATTAGTAGCTATATTAACTAGTATAGTAATGGGTAGTTTTAGAAATTTCGAATCTATATTATTATTATTATTAGCTTTTGTCGGTAATATCTTTATGTTACATAGTATTGACTTTATGACATTCTTTATAACTTTAGAAACACAAAACTTCTGTTTCTTTGTTTTATGTGCCTTATTATCCTCTCGTATTTCTAGCAGCTTTAATGTAGAGGCTTCTATTAAATTCTTTGTATTAAGTGCTTTTACCAGTGGGGCTTTACTTTATTGGTTTAGTCATTTATATTTAATAACTGGTTGTACAACATTTAGTCTTATACCTTATATATCAGATAATAATGTTAATAACTATTATTCTTATTTTATTCTTTGTGCTTTATTATTTAAATTAGGTGCTGCTCCACTTCATTTATGGGTAACTGTTCTTTACGGATCAATTAAACGAAATTTATTATTATATATTAGTACAATACCTAAATTAAGTTTATTTGGCTTTTGGTTTAATAATTTTCAAACTACAGTATCTTATTCAAGTGTTTTATTATTTTCTCTTTTTAGTCTTATTTTAGGTTCTTTTAGTGCTTATAATCAACCTGCTTTACGTACTTTATTTGCTTATAGTACTATTAATGAAATGGGGTTAATGTTATTAGCTGTAGAATCTGCTGGTTTCCATGCTTTATTTCAACATTTAGGTTTATATATTATTAGTCAATTCTTATTATGGAATTTACATGATAAAAATATATTCTCAATTGTTGCTTTAACTTTAGCTGGATTACCACCTTTAGCTGGTTTCTTTGGTAAAGCTTTTATCTTCTGGCATTCTTCTACTGTTGGTTTATTTACTACTTTATTAGTTGCATTAATTTGTACTGTAGTATCATTAGTATATTATTTAAGAATTATTCGCTTATTCTATAATGCTTCTTCAGCTATTAGTTTAAGATTCTTACATTATACTGGAGCTTATTCAATTAGACGTTCTATGATTATTCAACCTACTAATACTCTCTATAGTATGGAAACACGTGTTGTGTTAACTTCATTATGTGTAATACTTTTATTATACTTACCTATTTTTGTAATTAAACCATTCGTGTGTTTTGCTTAATCTAATATAACCTTATCCCTATCTCTATATCTATCGGTTCTGGTATCGGATGCCCCCGAGTACTCATACAATATATATTTCAACTAGGCCAGGACTGTAAGGCTAAAATAAATATACCATATCCGAAATTCCCAATACGGATAGAGGATAGAATACGGATAAAATAGAATCCGAGTAGAATACGCATACGGATAGAGGATAGACGGATTGTAGGCTTAATGTGGATTCCCCAATCTTATAAGAATCCGGATAGAATACCCATAGAATACGCATACGGATAGAGGATAGAGGATAGAATACGGATACCCATAGAATACGCATACGGATAGAGGATAGAATACGGATACGTATAGAATAAGATAAGATCAGAGGTAATATAAAGTAGGCTCAATAGCGCTGTATTAAATGGCCTTATCTATTAGTACGAGTCGCCCTCGACGAGTCTCGGGCGACACGTACGAGCCTGCGCGCGAGTACGTGCTCGGCCGATAGATTTAAACTTATCAGATGACCCCGCCCAGATAATAGACATTACCATTTAGTAGGGGCCCGCTCCCAGCCCCTTAATGACTTAATGATAGGTATAAGTCGCATATAGCATAGTCGTACACACTCCTAATAAACTAATAAGCAACTAGAGAGACGCGGAGAAGAAATAATATGGATTAGGATAGAGTATTGTACGTGTCGGCCGATATAAATGGATAGAATAACATATAGGTAATAGAAATTCCAATATATAGATAAATGGATAGAATAACATATAGGTAATAGAAATTCCAATATATAGGCACCATATTAACGTCTATAGATGTCCAGGCGGATTCTTTCATATTACCAGGATAAAGTATAAAGTATAAAGTATAAGAGTATTAAAACGACCCCGCCCGAAAGGGTATTAATTTCTATAAGATCAGAAGAATGTCTTAGTGCATAAACCCAAACCGGGGGCATCCGAGACTCTGCCCCGTACATTATAGAAAAAAGAGAGTTGCATGGCTAGAAACAACGTAGTCTTAGACTATGTTCATTGAAATATAGTCGAAAGAGTATCCTTTTCATAAGGAGTCCGTAAGTCGTCATGGCCTTTATAGAATGGGCAACACGCGTGATACTAGGAACTGAACAGATACGAAAAACATAAGTAAACCAGTTCAATCAGAAAATGGATTGTATCTTGCAAATAGATGCATGAAAAAGGAATAGCGAGTAATCGAGAATCATCCACGTCTCGGTGAAGAGAATAGTAACTTTTCTTAACAGTTACAACTACAATACCGCCTCCGGTTTTATAATATAATTTATTGTAGTTTGAGGTCTATGGTGCACACATTGCCCTTCGCTGGCTAAAAGCATTAATGCGTCGAAGGAGTAGCCAAATGAGTTATGCGGCTATACCGAATCGTATTGATGTAATTGGCCAAAAGTAGTAACAAAGTTGGAGTAGGGGAACCTGCCCCAGAGATTATAATAATATATATAATAATATAGGGAAGATGTTATTTTCTAACGTAATTTCTACATTTAAAGTACGAGTCGCCCTCGAAATTCCGAGTCTCGGGCGACACGTGCTCGGCCGACTTATAATCTTAGTTATATAAGACTATATGAAGTACAGGTACAGGTACAGGACTTTATGATACCACCGACATAAGAAGTACTATTCGTAATGAAACTAAAGAAAAGATATAGTACGAGTCGCGAGTACGTGCTCGGCCGAGATTCCTGGTGTCAACTGTTGGGAAAATAAGCTCAACAATAAAGCATATATAGGTCGTAGTAAGAACCTAAGAAAATTGTTTACGCCTTAATATTTAAACCAAGTACCCTAATACGTGAGCTTATTTATAGAGGATTATTAAAGGCGGAAAAAATCGGACATGGTCAGCCTCGCGGTACGAAATTCCTCGTACATAGGAAATATATATTTTAGACTAGGTTGTGCCTTATTATAATGATGACTCCTTGTCTGACCGCGAGTATTTTAGCTATTTAGAGGGCGTATGGGTAGGTATACTAAAACATAAACCGGTTTATAACTCGGCCGACGTGTAGTACGAAATAATGTTATTAAGCCATTTGTGTGCTAAATCTAATAATCCTTATAATGTGATTTTGTACAATTTAAAAAGTTTATAACCGCTAAATCTAACTAACTTATCGGCCGAGGCGGAAAAAAACCTAAAGGTTTTTTTCCTAGACGATTTTTTCAAAGAAAAAATCGGACACGTCCTCGCGCGGATTTGAAAAGGCGAAATTCCTCGTACACATATTTATTTGGGTTTCCTACCGTTGTGGGGGTCTTTATTTATAGGCATTTATTATATTCTGGTTAGGTACATATTTACCATGTCTGATAAAAGTACGAATAGTTTAGGTGCCCTAACAACTAATTAAGTAATAATAGAAAAAACACAAACGTATTACAAGGACCTCATGAATATTGGATTGGAAGCGTCCATAAATATAATGAACGCGTATTAGCGCACATGAATAGTGATATGTTTTTACAGATGTAAGGGCTATATAAACACCGTAGCAAACGTTCAAATACATTACAAAAACACAAGTCGGCCGAGGCGGAAAAAAACCTAAAGGTTTTTTTCCTAGACGATTTTTTCAAAGAAAAAATCGGACACGTCCACGCGCGGAGGCGAGTACGTGTCGACCGAGACTCGTCGAGGGCGACTCGTACAAGAGTCGTACGGATAAAAAGAAGATCTTTCATTATACCCGAAACTAATCGATCTATCTTAGAACAGGTATGTATATAACATGACCTAACCAGTATCTGTTGCAAAAGATTTGGGAGATTTTAAGATAGCGGTGAAATGCCAATCGAGATTAGTGATAGCTGGTTTTCATGCGAAATGCATTATAGTGCAGTGAAGTTTATTAACAATCAGGATTGATTATTGACCATTAAGTTTAAGTTATCTGAAGATTAATGGATTTAAGGCTTTAGACAGGTATATTATGGGAAGGTAGTATACCAAAATGGAAAGAGCCATAACGTTTTGCCAAGGTCCCTAAGTTAACTATAAAGGAATTTCGGCCGAGTACGTGGAATTTCGCCCGAGACTCGGAATTTCGAGAGCGACTCGTACGACTAAATAGATAAATAGATAAATATATAAATAGAAAGGAAGCACAATAGGTAGTGTATTGGTCTCCAAAACCAATGGCTGGGAGTTCGAATCTCCTCCTTTCTGTCTCCATAAATGAGGATTAGGCAAGTCCGGTAAGCCAGCAGACTTTGAATCTGCCATGCATACGTTCGAATCGTATATCCTCAGTAAACCTAAACCATACGGAAGGGTATTAAATTAGACTAACAGGTGGTAAAAAAGATGTATTTGAAGGTAGCAGAACGTTCTGTATTATATCTAATAGTTATAAGGTTGCCTCTTATAATTATTAATGTAAGTGTAAACGCCTAATAAATAACAGAAGTGAGTATGTAGACATGAGTAACACTAATTGATAAAAGATTAACATATACTTAAAGTATTACCCCGGAAATATTCGATCTCCGGGAAGGTCCCAGAAGGACCGCTATTATATGTTAAAATCCTTCATAGCCGTAAATTCAGGGGTTAAGCTTTTAAGTGAAACGTTTAATAATTATAAACCATAGGTAACTAAGACTATCTAGAAAAATGATATATGATATGTACGCCGTGCTCGGTCGAATAGTATTAACAATTATAATGCTTTATTGTGTGAAAATTGATTTTTAAATACGACCCCGCACCAAGCCAAAGAGAGAAAGTGTATAAAGATAAATATAAATTAGATAGAAAGAACACGAGGGTTTGATTCAATGCTCCGTAAGCATGCAACAATAAACGGACAGACACATGCAAGGTCTATAAAATGATCGTAAAGGTGAGTAACAACGCGAGACAACTTAACCAATATAAACTATATAAAGAATAGAAAAATGATGTGTGTGAGTGATAGTGAACTATAGTACAGTAATGGAAAGTTTTAAAATTGAAGCAACATGCAGATTTATTTAATCGTACTTATTGCATTACGGGTCTACGAGTTAATGAGAGATTATAAATAATAGAATATGTAGAGTTTAACTAACCTGTCGGAAAGAAACCAGAAACTTTTTTAAGGCAAAGGGCCAATAAGAAGAAAACCACAAGCTATTTAAAAGAATATATATTTAAGTTTTATCCAGTTGTTTACCTGGGGCGGGAACCTTCATTAGAGTAACGAGGGTAGACAAAGGCATACTAAAAGTGAACTATAAAGCTGTGCTTAACTGTGAGAAACACTATTCAAGCAGATGTATATCTATAAGTTAAAATCTAAATTATATCTTATGGAAAAGCAGGTAGTAATGAACGGGTTTATTTAATTAATAAATCTATCAACGGACAAAAGGTACGCCGGGGATAACATTTAAGTATAAGTAATGTCCCTGATACAAGGAATTGTATTATATAATATTAGGTTAAATTCAAGAATAATACAAATATATATAATAAAGAGTGTTTAACTTGAAGCTAATTCTACCATAGGCAAATATAATGTGAATGGTCTATTAGTATAGAATAAGTTCAACGACTAAAAAACCTAACAACTCGGCTGAATAGTTGATGACATAGTCTGAACTTAATTATTAATATTAAGACTAACATTATTGAACAGGCTTATACGAATAGAGAGTTCATATCGACATTCGTGTTTGGCACCTCAACATATAGGGGTAAATATTGTATCTATTACATACTTCTATTTAGCTATATGCCGGAACATTCCAACCGAGTCGGAAAAAAACCTAAAGGTTTTTTTCCTAGACGATTTTTTCAAAGAAAAAATCGGACACGTCCTCGCGCGGAGGCTCGTACGTGTCGGCCCGAGACTCGGAATTTCGAGGGCGACTCGTACCCCGGAAATCTCCGATTTCCGTGAAGGTCCCTTTGGGACCGCTAAATAAAGAACAATCGGCAGGAAATAAACTTTTTAAACTTGGAAAGATCCTCAACGACTATACGCTAAACGTTAAAAAACAATTTACGGTAATATAGTCTGAACTATAAAGTAATTAATAGGATAATATTTATAGTTATAACCTTTATTAGCTGTGGTGTTTTAGATTAAACTATAAATATTAATTAACATTATTGCGATGTTGAATCGTCGCGTCCTTGAGCTGTACAAGGTTCAAAGGGTTAGGGTGTTCACCTATTAAAGCGGTACGTGATTTGAGTTTACTATGACGTTAGACTCATTATGCTATTGTTGCATGATACTAATTGGATAAAATTCAAGAAAAGTATGAATGTACGAGTCGGCCGAGATTCCTGTATACCAACTTGAAGCTAAAATCTATAGAGAATGTTCAACGACTAAATATTCCAACAATTTATTTACAAACCCAAGAAGAATGTACGAGTCGCCCTCGACGAGTCTCGGTCGACACGTACTCGCCTCCGCGCGTGGACGTGTCCGATTTTTTCTTTGAAAAAATCGTCTAGGAAAAAAACCTTTAGGTTTTTTTCCGCCTCGGCCGATAAGAAAATTTTCTTAGGTAGTTAAATTGAAGACATAGTCTGTCCTTAAGAGGAATTTTAAGATTAACATAGGGTACAACGTCGTGAGACAGTTGGGTTTCTATCTTCTAACACACTTTTATAACTACTAAGAGGTAATAGTACGAAAGGACCCTTACCTCCAAAACCCCTAGTTTAGTTATTGTGAATAGCATTGTAACAAAGCTAAGTTTGTCGTATAAAGAAGTAGTGATAAAATAAATGCACAAATGATCTAGCGTATTGTGTTTAGCATATACGTATAGAACCTATAATAATACTAAACCTTATACAGGTAAAGGAGTTAAATATAAATAAAATCCGACAGTTCACAATATAGTCCACGGCCCCGCCCTATGTAAGTTATGTAAGTATAGGCATAGGAGGGCTCACCCCGAAATTTATATTTTTAGTTAAGACGGCTTAAACCAGTATTACAAAGGACCGCTTAATTTAAAAGGACTAGGGCCGTCTCAAAGTAAAGGGTATTAATTTATTATAGAATATAGAAAGATTGCTTTAACGGTAACTTTCCACACACAATATAGACATATTTAGATGTTTATTCGTATTAATACTATATGTATATAACTGAAGTAATTATAATATGCATTTTAGACGTGCTTAAATATAAATAGAGTATTTTGTAATGCATATCACCATAGAAGGTACAATAGTCCTGTAAGTCCTTATGTTTTTATTCCAAAATACTACCCCGGAAATCTCCGATTTCCGTGAAGGTCCCTTTGGGACCGCTAATCAGCATTAAGTTTCTATGTACGAGTCGCCTTTTAGATCCGCGCAAGGACGTGTCCGATTTTTTCTTTGAAAAAATCGTCTAGGAAAAAAACCTTTAGGTTTTTTTCCGCCTCGGCCGAAATGCTATAGAGTGGATTCCGCTAGATAGATTACCAGGCTGGGTATAGGCTATAGGTAAATAAGTAGGTACCATACTCTCAATATAAGAATCCCGCACGTACTAATATCCGAAATATAAATTCCCGTATAATAAAAGAGATGCGTTTTATCCATAAGACCGGACCTTTAAAGGTTCTCAACAATCATCTTAACGTGTACCCTACCCCGATGAACTTAAGCTACGCCTATAACTTCGGGAGTCTTGCTGGTATTGTATTAGCTAGTCAAATTATTACAGGTATTTTATTAGCTATGCATTATGTAGGTCATGTCGATTTAGCTTTTAATAGCGTTGTTCATTTAATGAATGATGTTCCTTCTGGTATGATTCTACGTTATGCTCATGCTAATGGTGCTTCTTTATTCTTTATAGTCGTTTACATTCACATTTTACGCGGTGTATACTATAGTAGTGGTAATCAACCTAGAGAAGCCGTCTGGATTACTGGTGTTGTTATTCTATTAGTTATGGTATTAACCGCCTTCATTGGGTATGTATTACCATGGGGTCTTTCTTTAGGCCCAATATACCATTAAAAAGAAAGTCCATACCCATACATGATGATAATAAGGTAGAAACACGTAATGCTGAGCGTAGAGGACCTTCTACCAGATTACATTTACTATCTCCATAATTGGATTTAAGGCAACTACTACCCCGGAATCTCCGATTTCCGTGAAGGTCCTTTTGGGACCGCTAAACATGGTGTAAATAAAGTGCTCAGGTTAAATATAAATATAAATATAAATATAAATTACGTTCCATTGTTAAACCTTATATTATTACAAGTACGAGTCGCCCTCGAAATTCCGAGTCTCGGGCGACACGTACGAGCCTGCGCGCGAGTACGTGTCCGATTTTTTCTTTGAAAAAATCGTCTAGGAAAAAAACCTTTAGGTTTTTTTCCGCCTCGGCCGGTATGGCTTATAAAATTAATTACGAATTGGTATAGTTTATATTCAATAATGCTGAGTATAAGCAACATTGTCGAAAACGGTTAATAAGTACAAGTTATCTTTATTTAAAGACCGTCAATTAATTTATAATAAATTGCTACAGACTAGAGCGTCAATGGGTAGTTTAAAACTGCTTAATGTATAGTCGGTATTATAGTTTATATAATATGCAAATGTCCTTTTGGGGTGTTATATTTCGCCCTACATGTATTAAAATATAAATTTAAATATTGCATAGTACACGTGAATATCGTGAATATAGAGACGTGTGCGACACTTGTTAAAACGGTTAATATGATGTATATTATGGTATAGACCGTCAATGTGTATATATGAATATGTGTATAATTGCTACAGACTAGAAATATCTTAAATAGGATATAACAAGTGGGTGTCTTTATGATGCTTAATGTATAGTCGGTACTAATTATAATTAGGTTAGTATGGCAACTGTAATTACTAGTTTAGCTACAGTCATTCCAGTAGTTGGTAAAACTGTTCTTTCTTACTTATGGGGTGGTTCACTAAGGCTTCCCTTTAAAAACCTTGTTATATGCTGGGACCGTGACGATATCCAAATCAGCAGAATAATTCTCAATAATTCTCAGAGACTGTACGCAAGGGACCTTATATTCACATCATTATTTACACATAAGGTTAAGATACAGTCCAAATTATAAATTAGCGGTACTCTTTATAAACTTTTTAAAAACTTTCGTATTTATAAAAGAGACCGTCCACATATTTTGTTTAGTGTTGATAACCCAACCTTAAATAGATTCTATAGTTTACATTATACCTTCCCATTTGTATTAGCTGGTTTATCTATTTTCCATATTGCCGCTTTACATCAATATGGTAGTACTAACCCATTAGGAGTTAACACTCAAACAAGTACTGTCCCATTTGGTATGTATTTCGCATCTAAAGATCTATTAGGATTATTAATTCTTTTATTTGTTTTTGCTTGTTTAGTGTTCTTCTACCCTGAAATGCTTGGTCAAATCACATTTGTAAATATGGCCTTGATTGTTATTATGACAATCCAACTCATAACACTATATGCTGGAAACTATTATTCAATAACTGAGGTTATGTACTCATATTATACAATAATACTATCAGCAGGAAACGCCCTCATAGGTGGATCCTCAGAGACAATACGTGCTATTACCTTATCTAATGGTACTATTAATGCTGCGATTACCTCATCTACTGACACCTCAAATGGTACTAATGAAACACCAACTAACAACCACCCTGCTGGTATGTTCCGTGGTGATCAGGTGGATTATGATAATTTTAATAATTGGTTAGTACGAGTCGCCCTCGACGAGTCTCGGGCGACACGTACTCGCCTCCGCGCGAGGACGTGCTCGGCCGACTGGTCTTATCGATGGAGATGGTGGCTTTTATTTAAATGAATCAGGGGTCGTTTCTTTTGAATTAACCTTGGATTCCAAGGACGAAGCTACCCTCTACTTTATCAAAAATATATTAGGTTATGGCAATGTTGATAAACGTACAGGTGTTAATGCCCATCGTTTACGCACTGCTGAAACATCCTGTGTATTAGATTTATTAAAACGTGTTAATGGTAAGCTGTTAACCATCGATAAACAAACCCAGTTACGCAATGTGTGCTCTCATTATAATATACCTTGTATCATACCATCACTTCTAGACTCTTTATCTATTATACGTAATACAGCCTGGCTTAGCGGCTTTTTCGATGCTGAGGGTAGTTTAATTATCTTTAACGAGGTTACTCTAGTAATGAGTATACCACAAAAAAACAACGCTATTCTAGAGCTTATTGGTAAGGCTTTAACTGCTGAGAGAGGCAGAATAAATTCAGATCGTAGCTATGGTGGCTGGGTCTATCGTGTTATGAATAGAGAAGGTATACGTTTAATACTGCACCGCTTCACTATTCATAAATTGTTTACTACCGCGAGGCCCTCGGCCAAGGCGCGCTAAACGTTTAGACGTTATTACCTTTACAATTCTTCTGTCCATGTTAGATCTTAGATGGCATTATTTAACCACTCTCCAATCTAATCCTGCCAAGTATCACGATGTTATGCGTTTAGCCGAATGGTACAAGCTTAGAAACCCTCATGCTAGAGGTAGAAACCGTACTAGTAGAGGTAGCAACCGTTCTAATAGGCTCAATAATGAATAGTTAGTTCTCTACCCTATCGGCCGAGCACGTCCTCGCGCGCAGGCGACTCGTACATACAGCTATTTAATAGTCATATAATAGTCACACAGTAGTATAGTTATAGTATCATTGTTATAGTATTTAAGGTAAACAGCTTGTCCACCACTTATGGTAATGCTCTAATATGTTACATGAGTTACACTATAGTGGCTGCATCCTGATAATTTAATCCCAGCTAACCCATATTCTACTCCCCAACACATCGTTCCAGAATGGTACTTCCTCAAATATAAATAAACCGGGGATTATATGTCTTACATATTAAACTATATAGCTAAATGCTAGGATATTCGCATGGATGACTAGCAGCAAATGTTATAATGTTATAATGTTATATGCTCAACGACTACACGCTATATATTATATAGACCCCGTTTAGGCGCGTAAGGGTTAAATTATAATTATGATATAGTCTGATCTACTTAGAAATATAAGTAGTGTTATAATCACACAGTAACGTTATGTTGGTTTTATGCCATTTTACGAAGTATTCCAAACAAAGCTATGGGTGTAGTTGCAATTGCTATTACATTCGCTAGTTTAATTGCTATGCCTTTCTTAAGTTGTACCCACATAGGTAGTCCTAAATTCAGAGTATTATCCGAACGTTTATTCTTTTTATTCGTTGCCGACTTAGCTTTATTAACCTGGGTAGGTGCTCAAGAAATTCTAGATGCTACTATTATTCTTGGGCAGGTATGCACAGTCATCTTATTTGCTTATTTAGTCATCGCGTATCCTTTCCTATCTTGGTTAGAATCTTACTTATACCTAAATAATATAAAGATGGCTAATAGCGGTAATCAATAA